AGCTTTTGGTATCTCGTAGTGTAGAACAATAATGGGTTGACCGTCAAATCCTTTTCATTAAAAGAGTGGGTTTAATGCCCAGCCAACACCATCCAATTTGATTGGGAAAATCTGTGTTACAAAACTTTTTGATCCCAGGCTGGTAAAAAATGTAAACTTTTAGCCAAAAGAATAGAAACAGATGCCAGGCCAATAACCCAATAATATAGAGCTATGACGCTATCGATTTTGACAAGGCGGGTTAATTCTTTCATAGAACTTAACGTATCATCTTCCATACATAAATAAAACGGTAGATAGGGAACAAACTGCCTCAAGACGTTCTTAACCCAGCTCACGCATCGCTTCTAACGGTGAACTCTCATTCCAATGGAACCTTGTTCAAGTTCAAATAGATTGGTAAGGTATAGCGTTTACTATCGAATGAAACTATGTGTTCCACCGCTAGTGTTTACTTCTAACATTCCACTTGCATTATAACTGTATGGACGTAACCTCCAGGCAAAGAAAATGACCGGTCAAAACAGAATCARTTAACTATGGATAGCTGATACTAGCAATTTATCATTACTCAAGTCAGCATAGTCTATATGAAGGTTATCTATTGGAAACACACTTCCCTTCTCGCCATTTATTTTTGATAGCGGTTAACCTTTCCTTTTCCTTACGTACTCTAGCTATAAACACAATTATAATTGTCTAATTTAGCCATATATTTGAAACAGGACATATATTTGTTCATATTATTCTGAATAGAATAAGAACTCAATAAATAACCAAACAATCTCTACAAAATGCCAGTATAATAAAGTTATTTGATCAGAATGAGGTAAAACTATATATGATATTCCAAATAAAGAATATGACCATTCACTATTTGTATCATAAACTTCAATTAATCTTATAAAGTATGTTAACAGAAGTAATAAACCAACTATAACATGTGTAAAATGTAAACCAGTTACACAATAAAATAATGTACCTAATATAGCGTCATTAATACAATACTCTAAATGTAAATATTCTGTTGTTTGAAGTGATGCAAAACACTCTCCAATTAAAAATATAATACAAATAATACTTGATATTTCAAAACTCATTCCTTTTTCAACTAGAAATTGTACACATGCAGTCATACAAGATGCACTTGCTAAAATAAATGTAATAGTTAGGATTAACATTCTAGATGAGGTTAATATTATACCTTCATTAGATAAAGGATATGGAGATAAAGCAAAATGTAAAATACCCCAAAAATATGTAATAAATAATAATGCTTCAGAAGCAATTATAGCTAGTATACCAGATGCTAATGATGAAAATGTAGAGTATAAACTTTCTCTTATAGAATAAACAAATATTAGTAATAAAATAGGATTAAATGAAAATAAAATACCCACAGAAAAATATTTTAAAGATGTTGCATATAATGATGTTAATGATGAATATGATACTAAATGTGCTTTTACATTATTATAAAATCTAAATATAAAGAATACTATTTATAAGAACGGTTTTATTTGTGTGCCGTAAACATATATCGGTAAAAAGGTTCGCCGGGGATAACAGGTTATAGTAAATATGGAGCTCTAATCCTTATATACTATTGGCACCTCCATGTCTTCTCATCGCAGCCTTGCAATAAAAATTAAATAGCGTGTATTGTTGCCTTGCACACACCGCTCGTCACGCAAGAATTATTTTACTTAGATTAAGAACTCCAGGCGTTAACCTGTAGAGTTGAGATGGAAACAGCCGGAAAGGAAATATTACGCCCAAACGATAAGATCATATATGAAATATACTAGCATGGGACTAAAAAATGTTATGCTGTTGGTTTAAGCCCTTTATAACCATACAAGAGATCGCGTACTTTGGACCGAAAAAAGCTGTGAGGAAACTAAATTAAAGGAACTCGACTGGCCTACATAATAAGAACGAACGCTTTTAACGCCTGACATGGATGGATAATACTCGGCTTTTCCAAGGTATAACCGCTGTCGCTGGGACTGTATGGATCGAATCTTACTCATTCATATCCAAGCCTCAAATATTATTTATTTATTGTTTATCAAAGATATGCTCTTATTACAAATTGTAATCATAAAACTCTGGGTTTATACTACTTATGGTTTTCATTTTTATTTGGTAGCTATGGTTTCTTATTATCTGTTATAATACGTACAGAATTATATTCCTCATCATTAAGAATAATTGCTCAAGAAAATGTTAACTTTTATAATATGATATTTACTATTCATGGTATTATTATGATATTCTTTAATATTATGCCAGGATTATTTGGTGGTTTTGGTAATTACTTTTTACCAATACTATGTGGTTCTTCCGAATTAGCTTATCCTAGAATCAATAGTATATCTTTATTATTACAACCTATTGCATTTGGATTAGTTATATTATCCACAGCAGCAGAATTTGGAGGAGGTACTGGATGGACTCTATATCCACCTTTAAGTACATCTTTAATGTCCTTATCTCCTGTAGCCGTAGATGTTATTATAATAGGTCTATTAGTATCTGGTGTAGCAAGTATAATGTCCTCTTTAAATTTCCTTACTACAGTAGTACATTTACGTGCTAAAGGATTAACATTAGGTATATTAAGTGTATCTACATGGTCAATTGTTTTAACAGCTGTTATGCTATTATTAACATTACCTGTATTAACTGGTGGAGTCTTAATGTTATTATCTGATTTACATTTTAATACTTTATTTTATGATCCTACATTTTCAGGAGATCCTGTATTATATCAACATCTATTCTGGTTTTTTGGTCATCCCGAAGTATATATTTTAATATTACCAGCTTTTGGTGTTATTAGTCATATTATTTCTACTAATTATTGKAGAAGTTTATTTGGTAATCAATCTATGATATTAGCAATGGCTTGTATTGCTGTATTAGGAAGTGTAGTATGGGCTCATCATATGTATACAACTGGATTAGAAATAGATACTAGAGCTTATTTTACCTCTACAACTATTTTAATATCTATTCCAACTGGTACAAAAGTATTTAATTGGTTATGTACATACATGAGTAGTAATTTTGGAATAACTCATAATTCATCTTTATTAGCATTATTATTTGTATGTACATTCACCTTCGGTGGTACTACAGGAGTAATATTAGGTAATGCTGCTATAGACATAGCTTTACACGATACATACTATGTAATAGCTCATTTCCATTTTGTATTATCTATTGGAGCTATTATTGGATTATTTACAACAGTAAGTGCTTTTCAAGAAAATTATTTTGGTAAACATTTACGTGATAATACAATTATTATATTATGGATAATGTTATTCTTTGTAGGAGTAGTTTTTACATTCTTACCTATGCATTTCCTTGGATTTAATGTAATGCCTAGACGTATTCCTGATTATCCAGACGCTTTAAATGGTTGGAATATGATCTGTTCTTTAGGATCAACAATGACTTTATTTGGATTATTAATTTTTAAATAAGATTAAATTCATTTTTTGTTTATATTAATTATAATTCTATAAATTTAGCTAAAGCACATTTAATAAATTACCCATGTCCATTAAATATTAACTTTTTATGGAATTATGGATTCTTACTAGGAATAGTATTTTTCATTCAAATTTTAACTGGTGTATTATTAGCAACTTGCTATACTCCAGAAATTTCTTATGCATATTATAGTGTACAACATATATTAAGAGAATTATGGAGTGGATGGTGTTTTAGATATATGCATGCTACTGGTGCCACATTTGTTTTTATTTTAACATATTTACATATTTTAAGAGGATTAAATTATTCATACTCATATTTACCTTTATCATGGATAACTGGATTAATAATATTCTTAATTTCTATTGTTACAGCTTTTATGGGTTATGTATTACCTTGGGGTCAAATGAGTTTCTGGGGTGCAACCGTTATTACTAACTTATTATATTTTATACCTGGACTTGTTTCATGGATTTGTGGAGGATATATTATTAGTGATCCAACTTTAAAAAGATTTTTTGTATTACATTTTATATTTCCATTTATAGCTTTATGTATAGTATTTATACATATATTCTTTTTACACTTACAAGGTAGCTCTAATCCTTTAGGATATGATACAGCTTTAAAAATACCTTTCTATCCAAGTCTATTATGTCTAGATATTAAAGGATTTAATAATGTATTAGTCCTATTTCTAGCACAAAGTTTATTTGGAATTTTACCATTAGCTCATCCTGATAATGCAATTGTAGTAGATAGATATGTTACTCCTTTACATATTGTTCCTGAATGGTATTTCTTACCTTTCTATGCTATGTTAAAAACCATTCCTAATAAAACAGCTGGTTTATTAGTTATGATAGCATCATTACAATTATTATTTTTATTAGCAGAACAGAGAAATCTAACCTCACTTATACAATTTAAGTTTGCTTTTGGTGCAAGAGAATATTCTGTACCTATCATTTGGTTTGTATGTTCATTCTATGCTTTATTATGGATTGGGTGTCAATTACCCCAATCTATTTTCATTATATATGGTCGTTTATTTATTATASTATTCTTTTTTAGTGGATTATTTGCACTTGTTCAATCAAGAAGAGTACATTATGATTACAGCTCACAAGCAAACATTAATGTTACAAGGCTGCGATGAGACGACATTTCTGAGTATTGAGCGGAACAAAACAGACCGTAAGGTTATAATTATGTATARAGTTTGTAAATATAGTTACCATAGCTGTTGATGGATGCTTCGATYAAATAAAATTGAAGTATCAATCGAGTTAACATGCTTAGCCGCCAAAAACGATATTATTACCGTACAAGCTGTTAGCAAGACATGATTGGGAGTTGGCAAGTCAAAGAAGTTCTGGTTTATAATAGATACGTTATTAAAGTTAAGATGTATGGGATAATTGTAGTACACCTTGATTGGTTTAACTTTATTTGGTACATAGAAGTACTTATATGTTCGGTATTGCATGCCTGGTGTTTTTTATTGAGACGCTAACTTCCTGGATAAACTTCCCAATGATATATCTTCCAAATAGATTTCACAGAAAACCGTCTATATTCATGTTTGTTTGACCTTTAACCACTAATTACGAATCTTCCAAGAATATTTCAAGAGTCCAAGGTTCGGTCTATGATTTTCCTGTTCTGTAATTAGATCACATGTTTTATAGTTCATRGAGYYATGGCTATAAACCACTATTCATAGAGACTACTTGTGGCATCTCTCTCGATTTCCAGATGTTGAGTTACTAAGAGGATTCTCTCCACACTTCAATTCGTACTTCCACTACCAAAATATTATCTCCTGTTCTAACATTCTAGGGTTTTTCGCGTTTTTTCAGGAGAAATCCGTATATCGATGTCTTTTAAAAACTACGCTATTGGATTCAACGTCCAGGACTTCCTGACGCTTAGTAACGATTTCTACTTCCAGCAGCCATATAGGTTCAGCTACTAGTTCACTGTCAACTACCATGTTACGACTTCGCACCGACTGTTTCTTTTACCTCACGAGTCGATTATCAAAATTTGATCTTTAATCTCGTAACCATGCCAACACATAAGAACTTTTAGGGAAGTTAAGGTGCTCAGGGTCTTACCGTCGGGCCGTAATGTTCCACATATTCATGGATAATTCTATTTATTAGGAGTCTCAAACTAGCGACAATGGGGAAGTCGTTACACCATTCATGCAGGTCGATRATTACTCGACAAGGAATTTCGCTACCTTAGGACCGTTTACGATACAGCCGCCGTTTATTATTAATGCCGGGCAGATGTCAGTAACTTGAACTCTTCATCGGAATTATCAGTAACTTGTGTTGTAACYTTACAGACGCTTCCAGATTATTAACTTCTTATAAAT